TTAAAAATAAGCTAAAATAAGCTTTTGGGTTCATACCCCCAAAATAAAGGAAATACCTTTTTTTTAAAAATAAAGTGCCTGATTAAAGGATTATTTTGATAGGATAAATTAAGTAAATAAAATTTACCTTTATTATATTTTATAGAATCAAACTATATTTTATAATATCAAAAATTATTGTGCATTTTACCCTAAAATATAAATAACAAAATTAATGAATTAATTAAATTCAAAAAAAAGAAAAAATTTTTTTTTTTAAATTTTTTTTTCAAAAAATTCCCCCAAAAAATTTTTTTTTTTTTTTTTAATTTTTAGAACATTAATTTCAATTTCTTCAAATTCTTGATTAGGATGTTGAATTGGTTTAGAAATTAACTTACTTTCTTTTATCCCTATTATTTCTAATTCATTTAATTTATTTGCTTCAGAAGCCTCCTTAAAATATTTTTTAACTCAATCTATTGCCTCAATTAATTTTTTATTTTCAATTTTAATAAATATAATTTTAATAAAAAATTTTGAAATAAATTTAATCATTTCAATTATAATAAATTCTTCACTACTTATAAAAATAGGTTCTGTACCCTTTCATTTTTGATTTCCTATTATTATTGAAGGTTTATCTTGATTCAATAGTTTTATTTTAATAACATGGCAAAAAATTTCCCCCATAATTTTATTATCATATTATTTTAATAGAAATTTTATTATAATTATTATTATTTTTAATATTATAATTGGAGCAATTGGAGGATTAAATCAAACCTCTTTACGTAAACTTCTAACATTTTCCTCCATTAATAATTTAGGATGAATAATCATAGCAATTTTAATTAGAGAAAATTTATGAATATTTTATTTTTGTTTTTATTCTTTTCTTATTAGAATTATATGTTTATTATTTTATAATCTTAATATATTTTATATTAATCAACTTTTTATTAATAATATAAATTTTATAATTAAAATTAATTTATTAATTAATTTTATATCTTTAGGGGGTTTACCCCCTTTTATTGGATTTTTTCCTAAATGAATTATTATTAATTTTTTAATTAATAATAATTTTTACTTTATAACATTTATTTTTGTAATAATAAGATTAATTACATTATTTTTTTATATTCGTATTATTTATTCTTCTTTTATATTTAATTATTTTAAAATAAAATGATTTAAAATTTTTATTAAAAATAATTTATTTTTAATTATTAATTTTTTTTCTTTTATTTCTATTAGAGGAATAATTTTTAGAACTTTTTTTTTTATATAAATAATTTTATTAAAGAAGGTTTTAAGTTAAATAAACTAATAATCTTCAAAATTATTTATAAAGAAAATAATTGTTCTTTAAGCCTTAATAATAAATTTTATTATTCCTTAAAATTTGCAATTTTATATCATTATTTGACTATAAGACTTTAATAAAAGAGAAATATATCTCGTAAATAAATTTACAATTTATCGCTTAATCTCAGCCATTTTATTTATAGCGAAAATGACTTTATTCAACAAATCATAAAGATATTGGAACATTATATTTTATTTTTGGAATTTGAGCAGGAATAGTAGGAACTTCATTAAGATTATTAATTCGAGCAGAATTAGGTAATCCTGGATCTTTAATTGGAGATGATCAAATTTATAATACTATTGTCACAGCACATGCCTTTATTATAATTTTTTTTATAGTAATACCCATTATAATTGGAGGATTTGGAAATTGATTAGTTCCTTTAATATTAGGAGCCCCAGATATAGCTTTCCCCCGTATAAATAATATAAGTTTCTGACTTTTACCCCCCTCTTTAACTCTTTTAATTTCAAGAAGAATTGTAGAAAATGGAGCAGGAACTGGATGAACAGTTTACCCCCCACTTTCATCTAATATTGCACATGGAGGAAGATCTGTTGACTTAGCTATTTTTTCTTTACATTTAGCTGGAATTTCCTCTATTTTAGGAGCAATTAATTTTATTACAACAATTATTAATATACGACTTAATAATATATCTTTTGATCAAATACCTTTATTTATTTGAGCTGTTGGAATTACAGCCTTTCTATTACTTTTATCTTTACCAGTATTAGCTGGAGCAATTACTATATTATTAACTGACCGAAATTTAAACACTTCTTTTTTTGATCCTGCTGGAGGGGGAGACCCAATTTTATACCAACATTTATTTTGATTTTTTGGACATCCAGAAGTTTATATTTTAATTTTACCAGGATTTGGGATAATTTCTCATATTATTTCTCAAGAAAGAGGAAAAAAGGAAACTTTTGGATGTTTAGGTATAATCTATGCAATAATAGCTATTGGTTTATTAGGATTTATTGTTTGAGCTCACCATATATTTACTGTTGGGATAGATATTGATACTCGAGCTTATTTTACCTCAGCTACTATAATTATTGCCGTACCTACGGGAATTAAAATTTTCAGTTGATTAGCAACTCTTCATGGAACACAAATTAATTATAGTCCTTCAATATTATGAAGATTAGGGTTTGTTTTTTTATTTACTGTTGGAGGTTTAACTGGAGTTGTTTTAGCTAATTCCTCAATTGATATTACTCTTCATGATACTTATTATGTAGTAGCTCATTTTCATTATGTTCTTTCTATAGGAGCAGTATTTGCAATCTTAGGAGGATTTGTTCATTGATATCCTTTATTTACAGGATTAAATATAAATCCTTATTTATTAAAAATTCAATTTTTTATTATATTTATTGGAGTAAATTTAACCTTTTTCCCTCAACATTTTTTAGGGCTTGCAGGTATACCTCGTCGTTATTCTGATTATCCAGATTCATATATTACTTGAAATATTATTTCTTCTTTAGGCTCTTATATTTCTTTATTAGCAGTAATATTTATTTTAATTATTATTTGAGAGTCTATAATTAATCAACGAATTGCTTTATTTACTTTAAATCTTTCTTCTTCTATTGAGTGATATCAAAATCTACCACCAGCTGAACATTCATATAATGAACTTCCAATTTTAAGTAATTTCTAATATGGCAGATTATATGTAATGGATTTAAACCCCATTTATAAAGGTTTATCCTTTTTTTAGAAATGGCAACATGATCTAATTTAAATTTACAAAATAGAGCTTCTCCTTTAATAGAACAAATTATTTTTTTCCACGATCATACTTTAATTATTTTAATTATAATTACTATTCTAGTAGGTTATTTAATATTAAGATTATTATTTAATAAATATATTAATCGATTCTTATTAGAAGGTCAAATAATTGAATTAATTTGAACTATTTTACCAGCAATTACTTTAATTTTTATCGCCCTCCCATCTCTACGATTACTTTATTTACTTGATGAATTAAATAATCCTTTAATTACCCTAAAATCTATTGGGCATCAATGATATTGAAGATATGAATATTCTGATTTTAACAATATTGAATTTGATTCATATATAATTCCCTCTAATGAGTTAAATTCTAATAATTTCCGTTTATTAGATGTTGATAATCGAATTATTTTACCTATAAATAATCAAATTCGTATTATAGTAACTGCAACTGATGTAATCCACTCTTGAACAATTCCATCATTAGGTGTAAAAGTAGATGCTAATCCAGGACGTTTAAATCAAACTAATTTTTTTATAAATCGACCAGGAATTTTTTACGGTCAATGTTCTGAAATTTGTGGAGCTAATCACAGTTTCATACCAATTGTAATTGAAAGAATTTCAATTAAAAATTTTATTAATTGAATTAATAATTATTCTTCATTAGATGACTGAAAGCAAGTACTGGTCTCTTAAACCATTTTATAGTAAATTAGCAATTACTTCTAATGAAAAATAATCTTATTTTATAAAAGATTAGTTAAATTTATATAACATAAATATGTCAAATTTAAATTATTACATAAAGTAATATCTTTTTATTCCACAAATAATACCAATTAATTGAATTATATCTTTATTTCTATTTATTATTATTTTTATAATTTTTAATATAATAAATTATTTTATTTTTAATTATAAATTTAATAATAAGTTAATTAATAATTTTAAAAAAAAAAAAATAAATTGAAAATGATAAGAAATTTATTTTCAATTTTTGATCCTTCAACTAATATTTTTAATTTATCTCTTAATTGATTAAGAACTACCTTAGGAATTTTATTTATTCCTTACTCATTTTGACTAATTCCTAATCGACATAATTTATTTTGAAATTTTATTTTAAATAAACTTCATAATGAATTTAAAACTTTATTAAAAAATAATTATTTCCAAGGATCAACAATTATTTTTATTTCAATATTCTCTTTTGTATTATTTAATAATTTTTTAGGATTATTTCCATATATTTTTACAAGAACTAGTCATTTAAATTTATCATTATCTATTTCTCTTCCACTATGATTAAGATTTATAATTTATGGGTGAATTAATAATACACAAAATATATTTATTCATATAATTCCTCAAGGAACACCTACTATTTTAATACCATTTATAGTATTAATTGAAACAATTAGTAATATCATTCGACCAGGAACTTTAGCTGTTCGTTTAACAGCAAATATAATTGCTGGACATCTTTTAATAACTCTTTTAAGAGGAACTGGACCTTCTATACCTTCCTATTTAATTATAATACTTATTTTAATTCAAATTCTTTTAATAATTTTAGAGTCAGCAGTTGCAGTAATTCAATTTTATGTAATTGCAATTTTAAGAACTCTTTATTCTAGTGAAGTAAATTAATGAAAATAAATTTTAATCACCCATTTCATTTAGTAGATTATAGTCCATGACCTTTAACTGGGGCAATTGGAGTTATAACATTAGTAACAGGAATAGTAAAATGATTCCATAACTTTAATATAAATTTACTTATCTTAGGATATTTTATTGTAATTTTAACTATATATCAATGATGGCGAGATATTTGTCGTGAAGGAACACTTCAAGGTAAACATACTATTCTTGTAACAAAAGGACTTCGCTGAGGTATAATTTTATTTATTGTATCAGAAATTTTTTTTTTTTTATCATTTTTTTGAGCTTTTTTTCACAGAAGTTTATCCCCTAATATTGAAATTGGAACAATATGACCCCCTTTAAATATTTTACCATTTAATCCATTTCAAATCCCATTACTCAATACTATTATTTTAATTAGATCAGGAGTATCAGTAACATGAGCTCATCAGGCTTTAATAAAAAATAATAACACTCAAACAACTCAGGGTCTTTTTTTTACAATTATATTAGGTATTTATTTTACTATTTTACAAGCTTATGAATATTTGGAAGCACCTTTTACAATTGCAGATAGAATTTATGGGTCAACATTTTTTATAGCAACAGGATTCCATGGTCTTCATGTCATAATTGGAACAATTTTTTTAATTATTTGTTTAATTCGTCATTTAAATAACCACTTCTCAAAAAATCACCACTTTGGATTTGAAGCTGCAGCCTGATATTGACATTTCGTTGATGTAGTATGACTATTTCTTTATATCTCTATTTATTGATGGGGAAATTAATTATTTATATAATATATTTAGTATATTTGATTTCCAATCAAAAAGTTTAATAATTTTTAATATAAATAATTATTTTATTAAATAATATTTTAATCATAATTTTTATTATTTCTAATATTATAATATTCTTATCTATTATTTTATCAAAAAAATCTTTATTAGACCGAGAAAAATGTTCCCCATTTGAATGTGGATTTGACCCAAAATCATGCGCTCGAATTCCTTTTTCTTTACATTTTTTTTTAATTACTATAATTTTTTTAATTTTTGATGTAGAAATTGCATTAATTTTCCCAATTATCCCCTTATTTAATATAGTAAACTTTTTAATATGAACCAAAATTAGAATTTTTTTTATTATTATTTTACTAATTGGATTATATCATGAATGAAATCAAAATATATTAAATTGAATTAATTAATTTAATTTTTATTATAAAGGATTATAGTTTAAAAAAACATTTGATTTGCATTCAAAAAATATTGTATATTCAATTTATCTTAAAATATGAAGCAAAATTGCATTTAATTTCGACTTAAAAGATAGAGTTTATATTACTCCTTATTTATATAATTTAATTGAAACCAAAATAGAGGTATATCACTGTTAATGATAAAATTGAATAAATATTCCAATTAAATTTATAAAGAAATATAAAGTTATAAAATTAAGCTGCTAACTTAATTTTTAGTGGTTAAATTCCATTAATATTTCTTATTCTTTTCTTATTTATTATTTTTATATTATTTTTATATAGTTTAATATAAAACATTACATTTTCATTGTAAAAATAAAAAATATTTTTTTTTATAAAAATTTTATTTTAAATAAATATTTAAAGATAAATTTATCTCCTTAATATCTTCAATATTATACTCTACTTTATAAGCTATTTAAATAAAATATTAATAATATTAATAAACAAATAATAATTCAAATAATAAATCTAAATAAATAAATTTTAAAATTATTTATTTGTAAAATATTAATGAATATTGAATATTTTTTTATAATTATTATTAATCCTATACCTCTATAAACTTCACTTCAACCTAAATCAATATTTTTTAATAAATTCCCCCCTAAATTGAGAAAATTATATCTAATTCTATAAGTTGATAAATTAGGTATAAATCATATTAAACAAAAAAAATTTCTTAAATTATAAGTTATTAAAAATTTATTTAAAGAATAAATATTTATATTTCTTATAAAATAACCTAAAACCCCCCCTAATAATCTAATATAAATTACTATTATTTTTAAATTAAATGGTAAATAAATTATATAAGGATAAGAAAAAATTAATCAACTTAACATCCCCCCTCTTACTACTCTTATGAACAATAAAATAAACATTCTTTTTAATATAATATAATCTTCATCATATAAATTATAAACTCTTAATAAATTATAATCATTAATTATTAAATATATTATTAAACGAAAACTATAAAATATAGTTAATCCTGTAGAAATATAATATAATAAAAAAATCATTAAATTTAAATTTCTAAATCTTACTATTTCTAAAATTATATCTTTTGAATAAAACCCTGCTAAAAAAGGAATCCCACATAAAGCTATATTTGAAATATTTATACATAAAGAAGTTAAAGGAACAAAATATCTAATACCACCTATATAACGAATATCTTGAATATCATTTATTAAATGAATAATAACCCCAGCACATATAAATAATAAAGCTTTAAATATAGCATGTGTTAATAAGTGAAAAAAAGCTAAAATAGGTATTCCTATTCTTAAAATTCTTATTATTAATCCTAATTGTCTTAAAGTAGATAAAGCAATAATTTTTTTTAAATCAAATTCATAATTAGCAGAAATTCCCGCCATAAATATTGTTAAACCAGATAATAATAATAATAATTTTAAAAAAAATATTTCAATTAATAAATTATTAAATCGAATTAATAAATATACCCCAGCAGTTACTAAAGTTGAAGAATGTACTAAAGCTGAAACAGGGGTTGGAGCTGCTATAGCTGCAGGTAATCAAGATCTAAAAGGAATTTGAGCTCTTTTAGTTATTGCAGCTAAAATAATTATACTTCTAATTATTTTTATTTCAAAATCAATTTTCATCAAATCTAAATAAAAAATATAATTTCAACTACCATAATTTATTATTCAAGAAATAACTATTAAAATTAAAACATCACCAATACGATTTGATAAAGCAGTTAATATCCCAGCATTATAAGATTTTAAATTTTGATAGTAAATTACTAAACAATAAGAAACTAAACCTAAACCATCTCAACCCAATAAAATTCTAATAATATTTGGACTAATAATTAACAATAATATAGAAAATACAAATAATAAAACTAAAATAATAAAACGAAATAAATTTAATTCAGATCTTATATAACTTTTACTATAATAAATAACTATAGAAGAGATTAATAAAACAAATATTATAAATAATAAAGATATTCAATCTAATAAAATAGATATTACAATTCTTAATGAATTTAAAGAAATAACTTCCCATTCAAAAAAAATAGATATATTATTTATAATAAAATATAAACCAAAAAAAAAACTTATTATTCTAAAAAAAAATAAAAAAAAGCAAGAAAGAAAACAAACACAATATTTTATATTAATAATTTAAAATGATAAAATTCATATTTTTGATACCACAAATCAATATTTTTCTTAAATTATTTAAATAAAATCAAATTATAAAATAATCAACTTTTAAAATTAAAATATTTAAAGGAAATCAATGTAATATTAATATTAAATATTCACGAGAAACACCAGTATAATATCTATAAACTCCTTGATAATAGTCACCATGTTGAATATAAGAATATAAATATAATCTATAACCAGCTCTAAAAAAAGAAATTAATATTAATATAATTATTGAAAATCAAGATCATCTTAATAATCTATTAATTAAACTAATTTCTCCTATTAAATTTAAACTTGGGGGAGCTGCTATATTAGAAGATAACAATAAAAATCATCATAATCTTATAGAAGGTATAAAATTTATTATTCCCTTATTAATGTATAATCTTCGTCTATGTAAACGCTCATATAAAATATTTGCTAAACAAAATATTCCTGATGAACATAATCCATGTCCAATTATTAAAATATAAGAGCCTATATAACCTCAATAATTTATAATTATAATTCCTCTAATAACAATTCTTATATGAGCTACAGAAGAATAAGCAATTAAAGATTTAATATCTACCTGACAAAAACATTTTAATCTAATATAAAATCCTCCTAATAATCTAATAATAATTCATAAATAATTTAATTTCATATTAATTTCCTGCAAGAAAATTATAACTCGCAATAATCCATAACCCCCTAATTTTAATATAATTCCAGCTAAAATTATAGAACCTGAAACAGGAGCTTCAACATGAGCTTTAGGTAATCATAAATGAACAAAATATATAGGTATTTTTACTAAAAAAGCTATAACTATAGAAAAATATAAAATATAATAATTTATATCTAAAAATTTTAAAAAATAAATTATTAAACAATTCATATTATTAAAAATATAAAAAATACCAATTAATAAAGGTAAAGAAACAAATAAAGTATAAAATAAAAGATATAAACCTGCTTGAATTCGTTCAGGTTGATACCCCCACCCAATAATTAATAATAATGTTGGAATTAATCTCCCTTCAAAAAATAGATAAAATATAAATAAATTTAAAACTCTAAAAGTTAAATATAATATAATCAATAAAAAAATAATATTAAATAAAAAAAAATTAATATAAAAATTTTCTTTAAATAAATTTTCTCTAGATATAATTATTAAAATAACAATTCAAATTCTTAATAAAATTAAACCATATGATAATAAATCAACAGATATTATATATCTAATATTACAAAAATTTATAATTCTAATATTTAAATTTATAAATAAAAATATTATTAATATTAATATTATTTGGACCATTCAAAATATATTTTTTACTAAACATAAAGGTATTATAAAAATTATTATTATTAAAAATTTTATCATTATTAATAAATTATATATATATATATATATATATATTATATATATATATATATTATTTATTATTATAATAAATTAAATCTTTGAAAATAATCATTACCGTGGGTACGAATTATAGAAACTAAAATAGATAAACCTAAAGCTCCTTCACATACAGAAAAAACTAAAAATACTATTAATATATATATATCATATTCAATCAATATTAAAAAAATTAATATAAAAAAAAAAATTCTTAATACTAAAAATTCTAATCTTAATAAAACAATTAATAAATGTTTACGTTTAGACACAAAAATCAAATTACCAATTAAATATATTATAATAAAAATAACTCAAATATTTAAAATTATCATTATAAATATTTTATGTTTTTATAATTTAAAAAAAAATATTGGTCTTGTAAATCAAAAATAAGTAATTTACTTTAAAAACTTCAAAGAAAAAGAATTTCTTTATCTATAATCCCCAAAATTATTATTTTAATTAAACTACTCTTTGAATAAATGACAAAAATATTTTTATCAAATATAATTATTATACTATCAATTATTATATTTTTCATAAATAATCCTTTATCAATAGGACTAATAATCTTAATACAAACCTTATTAATTTGTTTATTATCAGGAATAATAATTAAAACTTATTGATTTTCTTATATTTTATTTTTAACATTTCTAGGAGGATTATTAGTATTATTTATTTATGTGTCAAGAATTGCTTCTAATGAACTTTTTAATATAAAATTTTTATTAAATCTTTTTTTTTTATTTGTATTTGAATTTATTTTTAATAACCCCAAATTTTGATGTTTACAAAAGGATTTAGCAGCATCGACAACAAAAGAAAGGTACGTGATTAACTTGGATAGCTTATTGGTTGATGGAGCCAGACCGAGGGTTACTATGTTGTTAAGTAGATTGTTCAGGGTGATTCACACAGTTTTAAAAATTGCTGGTATTTTTTATGGGCCATTACGATCTTCTTTTTAAATTAAATTAAATAAAAGGAAAAATAAATATTTTCCAATTGGAAAAACCCACCCAATTATTAAAAATATTAATAATTCTTTAATTGATTTACCATCCCCCTGTAATATTTCCTCATGATGAAACTTTGGATCCTTACTAGCTTTATGTCTAATTATTCAAATTTTAACTGGATTATTTTTAACTATATATTATACAGCTAATATTGAATTAGCTTTTTATAGAGTAAATTATATTTGTCGAAATGTAAATTATGGTTGATTAATTCGAACCTTACATGCAAATGGGGCATCTTTTTTTTTTATTTGTATTTATCTCCATATTGGACGAGGAATTTATTATGAATCCTTTAATTTAACATATACATGAATAGTAGGAGTAATGATTTTATTGTTATTAATAGCAACGGCATTCATAGGGTATGTTTTACCTTGGGGACAAATATCATTTTGAGGGGCAACAGTAATTACTAATTTATTATCAGCAATTCCTTATTTAGGATCTATATTAGTTAATTGAATTTGGGGGGGATTTGCAGTTGACAATGCAACTTTAACTCGATTTTATACTTTTCATTTTCTATTACCATTTATTATTTTAATAATAACTATAATTCATTTACTTTTTTTTCATCAAACAGGATCTAATAATCCTCTAGGACTAAATAGAAATTTAGATAAAATTCCTTTTCATCCATTTTTTACATTTAAAGATTTAATTGGATTCATTATTATTTTATTTTTATTAGTAATACTAACATTAATTAATCCATATTTACTAGGAGATCCTGACAATTTTATTCCCGCTAATCCTCTTGTTACCCCAGTCCATATTCAACCAGAATGATATTTTTTATTTGCTTATGCTATTCTCCGATCAATTCCTAATAAATTAGGAGGAGTTATTGCCTTAATTATATCTATTTTAATTTTAATTATTCTACCGTTAACTTTCAATAAAAAAATGCAAGGAATTCAATTTTATCCAATTAACCAAATTTTGTTTTGATTATTAGTAATAATAATTATTTTATTAACATGAATTGGGGCTCGACCAGTAGAAAACCCTTATATTATTACAGGACAATTATTAACTATTTTTTATTTTTCATATTTTATTATTAACCCAATTATTAATAAAATATGAGATAATTTACTATTTAATAAATAAATTAATGAGCTTGTAAAGCATTTGTTTTGAAAACTTAAGAAAGAATAAAAATTCTATTAATTTATACTAAAAATAATATAATATATAAAATATTTAAAGAAAAATTTTTATACCTAAAAAAAATAATAAAAAATTTAATGAAATTGGTAAATAACTTTTCCAAGCTAAATATATAAGCTTATCATATCGATAACGAGGTAAAGTTCCTCGAACTCAAATAAATAAAAAGGAAATAAAAAATAATTTTAAATAAAAAAAAATTCTTAATACATAACCCCCTAAATATAATAAAACAAATAATAATCTTATAAATAAAATTCTAGAATATTCTGCTAAAAAAATTAAAGCAAATCCTCCACTTCTATACTCAACATTAAACCCTGAAACTAATTCTCTCTCACCTTCAGCAAAATCAAAAGGAGTACGATTAGTTTCTGCTAATCTTGAAGATATTCAACATAATCTTAAAGGAAATATTAAAAAAATAAATCAAATATTTATTTGATAATAATAAAAATTTAATATATTAAAATCTATAATTATAATAATATTAGATATAAAAATTAATGCTAATCTTACTTCATAAGAAATAGTTTGAGCTACAGCTCGTAGACCCCCTAATAAAGCATAATTAGAATTAGAAGATCAACCAGCAATTATAACAGTATATACTCCTAATCTTGTACAACAAAGAAAAAATAAAATACCTAAATTAAATCTTACTATATTATAATAATAAGGAATTAATACTCAAATTATTAAAGATAATAAAAATCTAATTACCGGAGAAAAATAGTAAGATAAATAATTAGAAAAATTAGGATAAGTTTGTTCTTTAGTAAATAATTTAATTGCATCTGAAAAAGGTTGTAAAACTCCTATTAAACCAACTTTATTAGGACCTTTTCGAATTTGGATATAACCTAAAACTTTACGTTCTAATAAAGTTAAATATGCAACCCCAATTAAAACCCCTAAAATTAAAATTAATAAACCTAAAAAAATTATATATATATCTTTTAATAACATTTACTATATATATAATTTAACTTTATATATTTATGATTTCTAAAACCATTACACTTTTCTGCCAAAATAGTTTAAAAAATTCTTAATTTTAATTTTATTTAAATAATTTTTAATTAATAATATTCAATTTAATAAATATAATTTTAATATTTATTCCTTTCGTACTAAAATATAAAACATAATATAAAAGATAGAAACCAACCTGGCTCACACCGGTTTGAACTCAGATCATGTAAGATTTTAATGATCGAACAGATCAAAATTTTAAACTTTTGCATTTAAATTTTATCTTAATCCAACATCGAGGTCGCAAACTTTTTTTTTTATTTGAACTAAAAAAAAAAATTACGCTGTTATCCCTAAGGTAATTTTTTCTTTTAATCAATAATATTGGATCATTAAATCATTTATTTATGTTATTAAATAAAAAAAGTTATTTTTATTTTTTTATCACCCCAATAAAATATTTTTTTTAATTTCAATTTTAATTTTATAAATAATATTAATTAAAAATAAATATAAAACTCTATAGGGTCTTCTCGTCTTTTTATTTTATTTTAACTTTTTAATTAAAAAATTAAATTCTAAATTTTAAATAAGAGACAGTCTATATTTCATCCAATCTTTCATGCAAGTCATCAATTAAATGACTATTGATTATGCTACCTTTGTACAGTCAAAATACTGCAGCCCTTTAATAATAAATCAGTGGGCAGATTAGACTTTAAATTATTAACAAAAAGACATGTTTTTGATAAACAAGTGAATATAAATATTTGCCGAATTCCTTTTATTTAATTTTAAATTAAAATAAAAATTTTAATTTAATTAATATACTAATTTTATCATTATAACTAATTTTTATTTATTAAAAATTATTTTTTTATAAAAATATAAATTATCTTAAAAATTTTATACATATTATTGAAATTATTTATAATAAAATAAAATTTATTAACAATATAAATTATAAAATTTTCAATTTAAATTAAAAATTATTATATAATTTTAATTTAAAGCTTATCCCTTAAAATATAAAAATTTTATAAAAAAAAATTTATTAATGAATTTTTTTTTATAAAATTTTAAAATTAAATTTTTTTCTAAAAAAACTAGATATATTTAAAAACGATTAACATATCATTTCTAATTAATTATTTAAAATATTTATGCTACAATAACTTTATTAAATTAATTATCTCTTTTAAATTCGAGAAATTTTTTCTTAAAAATAATTTTTAATAAACTCTGATACACAAGATACATTAAATAAAAATTACTTTTAAAATAATTTTATATTTCAAATTATTTCAAAATTCTTTCACAATACTAATTTACTATAAATTTTTCAATTTTTTTTATTAAAATACTTTAACCCCCATTAAATATTTTAATTATAAAAATTCTTTTATTAATTATAAATTAATTAATTTACCCCCTCAAATTAATTAATTTTTACTAATATCTTTTCAATGTAAATGAAATACTTAAATCAAGCTCTAATTTGTCTTTCTAGAAACACTTTCCAGTACCTCTACTTTGTTACGACTTATTTCAATTTAATATATTAAAATACATTTTATATATGAAAGCGACGGGCAATATGTACATATTTTAATTTTCAATCATTTTATTAAATTAAATAAAATTACATTTAAATCCACCTTCAATTAAATTTTTTAAATTAATATTCATATAAATTAATTTATTGTAATCCATTATATTCTTAATTATAATCTGCATCTTGATCTGATTTAAATTCTTATAAAAAATTTAAAATATTATTTTTATTAAAAAATATTTTTTTAACAACGATATACAAAATAATAAATTAAGTAAATTTATTCGTGGATTATCAATTATTAAACAGATTCCTCTAAATGAACTAAAATACCGCCAACTTATTTAAGTTTCAATAAATTATTATTTACTATTTTAGTATTATAAAATTTAAATTTTAATAATAGGGTATCTAATCCTAGTTTTTTATAAAATTTATTAAATCATAATTTTAATATAAATTTTAATTAAATTAAAATTTCACCTAATAATTTAAAATTTTTAATATTTATTATTTATTAATTAATTACCTACAAAATTTAATTTAACTTTTGTATAACCGCCAACTTATTTAAGTTTCAATAAATTATTATTTACTATTTTAGTATTATAAAATTTAAATTTTAATAATAGGGTATCTAATCCTAGTTTTTTATAAAATTTATTAAATCATAATTTTAATATAAATTTTAATTAAATTAAAATTTCACCTAATAATTTAAAATTTTTAATATTTATTATTTATTAATTAATTACCTACAAAATTTAATTTAACTTTTATATAACTGTAACTATAGATTTTTTTTTTTTTTTTAATTTTAATATAACTAAATCTTAATTTCTTAAATTTTTAATATTAATTACTACATTAAAACTTCAATTATTATTAAAATAATTAAAATCTAACACTAAAATTTATATGTAAAATAAATTTAAAATAAATTCTTTAAACAGTAAACTTTTTACTTATATACAATTTTTTTTAAATAGAAATTTTTTTTTTTTTTTTATATTAAAATATTTTTATATATTATAAATATTAAATAATTTATAATATAAGTTTTAAACATTGAATAATTTCTCTTTTTTTTTTTTATAATATTCATATTAAAAACAAACTTGGAAATTAAAACTTGATAATTTTTATATTTAACCATATATATATATAATTTTTATTTATTTTTTTACCTTAAGTTAAAGAATAATAAATATAATTATATTTTAAAAATTTAATATATATATATTTTATATATAATATAAAAATTAATTTTTTAATTAATTTTTACCCTTTTTTATAATTTTACATATAAATAAAAAA